GATGATAGTTACGATAGCGATGTTGACGTTGAAAAGGAGCTGAGGTATCTAGCTGTGGATCAGGATGCGGATCATAATCTATTCGAGATGGAAAAGAGAACAGAGCCATTTTATATCTTATTTCAATTCGAATTAGTAAAAATAATGTCTCCTTGCATAATATGGATTCCAGACATTCATGATCTGCATATGAATCAGCCGAATTACTTATCCCGCTGTCTATTAGTGAAGTATATCTCCATGAATTGTGAAAGATCTTCCACTAATCTTGTTATTGCTTCGACTAATATTCCTCAAAAAGTGGATCCCTCTCTAATAGCTCCGAATAGATTAAATACATGCATGAAGATACGAAGGCTTCTTATTCCACAACGACGAAAGCACCTTTTCACTCTTTCTTCTACTAGGGGATTTCACTTGGAAAAGAAAATGTTCCAGACTAATGGATTCGGGTCCATAACCCTGAGTTCCAATGTACGAGATCTTGTAGCACTTACCAATGAGGCCCTATCGATTAGTATTACAGGGAAGAAATCAATTATAGATACGAATACAATTAGATTCGCTCTTCATAGACAAACTTGGGGTTTCCGATTCGATAAAATACCGATTGCGGATCATGGGATCCTTTTATATCAGATAGGAAGGGCTCTTGCACAAAATGTACTTCTAAGTCATTGCCTTATAGATCCTATATCTATCTATATGAAGAAGGACCCATGTGACGCAGTGGATTCTTATTTGCACAAATGGTACTTCGAACTTGGAACGAGCATGAAGAAATTAACGATACTTCTTTATCTTTTGAGTTGTTCTGCCGGATCGGTCGCTCAAGATCTTTGGTCTCCACCCGGACCCGATGAAAAAAATGGGATCGCTTCTTGTGGACTCGTTGATAATGATTCTGCTCTAGTTCAGGGCCTATTAGAAGTAGAAGACGCTCTGGTGGGATTGTTACGGACAGAAAAAGAGAATGATCTAGTGCCATTGCTTATTTTGCCCAAACTAAGGAATCCCTTAGATATGATGAAAAATGTATCTTGTTCTATCCTTGATCGTAGATCTCTCTATGAAAAAGAAAAATCTGCATCGGGATGGGACCAAGCATTTAAATTGGAAGTGTACGACTTTAGATCGGAATTTAAGGAAAAGGAATATGTATCGAGATTCGCAGAAGAAGACTTAGAGTTGGAACAGAGCGTGCAGGATTTATTCGATCACATAGTTTGGGCTCCTAGAATATGGAACCCCCCGTGCTTTCTATTTGATTCCTTCGTAAGGACCACTGAATTGGGATTTCCCTATTGGGCCAGGTCATTGCGGGACAAGTGGATCATTTATGATGAGGATGAGCTTGAAGAGTTGGAGTTCTTGCAGAGTGGAACCGTGCCGTACCCGGCACGAGCTAGATCTTTCAACGAACAGGGCTTTTTTGCACTAACCCGATTCATTTGGGACCCTGCAGATCCAATCTTTTTCCTATTCCAAGATGAGGATGAGCTCCCTGTCTCTGTGTTTTCAAATCGAGAATTCTTTGCAGATGAAGAGATAGAGCTTTTAATTTCCAAAAAGGAGCCTTCTAAATATATTAAGGTAAGCTGGTTTATCCATAATCAGAAAGAGAAAGACAAGCACTTTGAATTGTTGATTAATCGCCAGAGATGGCTTAGAACCCATAGTTCATTATTTAAATCGAATGAACGTTTCCGTTATATTACTCTATCCGCGAGTTATCAGTATTTATTAAATCTGTTCCTATCTAACGGAACACTATTGGATCAAATGACAAAGACATTGTTGAGAAAAGGATGGATTTTCCCGGATGAAATGAAAATTGGAAAATAAAAAATACGCATGTCTGATGAAATGGTTGTTGCTATCTGCTCCAATAATGAATCATTGGTTTGACTGAATAACTAAATAAAATACCAAGATCTCGGATCGATATTGATATATCAATATCGATCGATCCGAGATCTTGCAATTGCTCATTCAATGAGCATTCTCAATATTATGCCTTGAAGAGGACTCGAACCTCCACGCTCTTTAGCACGAGATTTTGAGTCTCGCGTGTCTACCATTTCACCACCAAGGCATCTTGAGAGTGATTCGTATTCCATGAATATGATATCTATCTAGTGTGATGTATGGAATATACCACAAAGGTGGAGTGTTGGAGTCTTTCTATTGATCGGTCATATAGTAAATAAATATAACTAAAATAATCTAAAAAAATCATATAGTAAATAAATATAACTAAAATAATCTAAAAAAATCATATAGTAAATAAATATAACTAAAATAATCTAAAAAAATCATATAGTAAATATCACTTACATTTTCTAACAAAATTACAATACAAAACAAAGGGAGGTTTGTTTGTCATGATTTTGCAATCTTTTTCGCTAGGTAATTTAGCATCCTTATCCATGAGGATAATGAATTCGGTCGTTGTGGTCGGACTCTATTATGGATTTCTGACCACATTTTCCATGGGGCC